TTAGTATTTTATTTCCACCGAGCTACAAAAATATGTCGATGTCTCTAGTAAACTAAAGACATCCTTTAATAGCTATTTTGCTTCAATCTTTCCTATATAAACAAAAAATTGAAGATTTAGTTACGATTAGAAAGAAACTTTTCTACCTTTATCCATGGATTTTTTATTCATACTTATTTAATTGGAAGTATTGATCCAATTCAAACAAAAATTATGTTTCGCAATTCATTTACTAAATCCAGTTTTTTCAATTTATACTTGAGCCTTGGATACAAATCGCGAGAATGTATATTCTTCCTCGAATCTTTCATTGTGAGGGAAAGGACTTAATCCTTTTAAGAAATAAAGTTTCTGCTCGGAATAAGAATCAAACCGAGGGACCCCTTAACTCTACAAGGGGTTAATAAAACGAATCACACTTTTACCACTAAACTATACCCGCTACAATGCGATTATTGTATAGAAATGAACTTTTTGTCGAACAAGACAATCCGACGTAATCAAGATAAGAAAAGAGTACTAGTAATTAAAATAACTAAATAACAAACTCTTTCGATGATTTTGGACAGAACAAATAAAAAAGGGCTCTATAAAACTATTTATGTCATGAGATTCAAATGCATTGCACAACAATCGACAATTCTCTTTTTTCTTTGTTTTTTTTATTTATTTACTTAAAAAAAGAAAAAATAATATTAATAAAATAATATGAGAAGAAATGAAACTTTGATTCTATAGCATTTAATTCTATACCATAGATATGCAAATAATCCGCCTTCTGATTGTTGTTTCAATAACAAGTCAAGCATTTTCTATTTCAAATAAAGCAAAATCGTTTTTTCTACGATTTTTTTTGGAACAAAAACAAAAAAAGGCCCGGCTAGGTACTGACCAGGCCAGGCCGTGAAAAGAAAATAAAAAAACTCTTTCGGAAAAGATAGATGTATTCTTTTTTTATTCGAAATATCTCTTTTGAGACTTTTCTTTATCTAAATAGGATTGCTTATCAAAGTTGTATATATTAAAGTTGTATATATCAATATAGTAAAATACTATCTAAATAGTAAAATAATATATCTAAAATATCTAAAATAGATAAAGAAGGGTTTTTCAAGCCTTCCATTTTTTGTAATGTTACTATGTAACATAGTAATTATCCTTTTTCAATTCGGAGAGATGGCTGAGTGGACTAAAGCGTCGGATTGCTAATCCGTTGTACGAGCTTTTCGTACCGAGGGTTCGAATCCCTCTCTTTCCGTTTCCGTTGATGATTCGGTGTTTTATTTTTCTTTCAAATTCCAACTCCCCCCTTTTTTTATTTAATTAAAGATGAAGATGTCAAATAGATAAAATTCTAAGAAAATTGAAAAATTAAGCAAGTAAAAAGAAAGGCCTCTTTTTTTATTCTTCACGCCCAGGATTACGTCCTGGATCATTAGATAGGAATCCAAAGATGAAGAGAGAAACAAAGAATATCACTACTGTGTAAACAAAGAGTTTGAGAGTAAGCATTACACAATCTCCAAGATCATTTTTTTTTTGAAAAAAAAAAAGAGAATAGATTCTCCATTTTTATACCGCATATCCTATTTTGACACCAATAAATGAAAGGATTTCTAGAAATAAAATAAAAAAGAATTTTCAGAAATTCATTTGGAATAAGAGTCACCTCTTTCATTCCAAAAAATGTCTTTCCTACCTCCGCGGGACCTTTAATAGGATTAAAAAATAAATGAAAAGGAAGGAATCAGAATGAGGAAATGGAGTAATTCAGATTTATCTAAGGCTATCTAAGAATTAGTTAAATCGAGAGTACATACTATACTGTAAGACTTATCTGATCTTATCCATTGTTAGAATTTTTTTTTCGCGAATAAATCATGTCTAGGACAGTATGAAAAATTTCATCGAAAACTTACAGCAGCTTGCCAAACAAAGGCTAAGAGAAAAAAGAAAAGGGGTATTACTGGCATAAAATCTACGATTGGGTTCAAAAAAGCGTAGGCCTCAGGCAATTTGGCTAAGAAAAAACTACTCGAATAAAGGGCGGAATTAAGACAGATACAGATCAAACTAAAGATATTAAGCATAACAAACATTTTTTTTTATTGGACTTGGAGATAATTGTATTTTGTTTGAGTTAATATAATAATATATTATTATTGATAATTGATATACGGTAAAAATGACAAAAGTAAGGTAGATCAAAAAATCTTTTTTTTTTTAACTTGAACTCGCCCAATCAAAAATTTTTCTATTTTCTTTTGCGAATTGAAGAAATCATCCTTTCATACAATATCTTAATTGAATTATATGTAATGATCAATAAATTAAGTTTTATTCTATCGATAATTCTATATCTACACGTGGCAAAATCCCAGGAACAATAGAGTCTATAGATATTTGGACTGGAATTGACGAATAACCAATATCAATACTAGTCTTTAGTAGTATCGAACAGAAATCTAAATGGGGCGTGGCCAAGTGGTAAGGCAACGGGTTTTGGTCCCGGTATTCGGAGGTTCGAATCCTTCCGTCCCAGGAAATACCTATTATTTCTATATAAATAGACATTATGAGAATAATAAAATGAAAGATTCTCTTTTTGAACTAATTTCTCTTTAAAAATAGAATATTCAATGGATAGAGTGTGCTTCTTCTTTTTCTTTCTGATTTTTAATCATTCTATTTTTCTATGAATCATATCTTTTTCACAAATTGAGTTCAAATACATACAGATGGGTCTATATCGAGTTATGATCTAAGTAAGGTAGGAACATAGATCACAACACAAGAATTTAAAATAAAGTAAAAAGTAAAAAAAGTAAAATAAGGGATTCAATGTACCTTTCATGGTATATCCATTCACTTAGAATAGGAATATTCTAGTTAGTTTTTCGAACTATGTCCCTATGATAATAAGAGTTAATTAACAATGTAAGATATCAATTTCTATAGCCGTGTCTGTAGAAATCTGATTAACAAATCAACAAGTTATATATGTAACACATGTATTTTCTTTGAACCTCGTTTTTAAGTAGTTCATTTCGTATTTGATTTGGCTCGAATAAATAAATCAAAATTGATGTAATAATAGAGACCGGCGAATTCATACACACTATTCTATTCCCCTTGCTTTAAATAAAAATTTTGGAACCTCCAGTCAAAGAAACTGCGTAAAAATGAGGAAATGCTGAATGTCTTATTTTATTATCGTTCTATTTCGTTGATAAGGTTTTTTTTTTCAATTTTTGAGTTTCTTTTTCTTTTCAATCTTAAATGAAAGAAAAAGAGCCTAAATTTGACTTTCCATCAACCCTTTTTATCCACTCCCACTCTATGAAAAAAAAGGAATTCGATTTTTCAATCTATATTTTTTATCATGGATTTCTTTATGATGATCAAATGCGATCCTTAGTAAAACTTTATTCAAATAGTGATATTGGTATTAGGTAGGGGTTTTCAATTAAATAACTATTTGAATCATTTTTTCTGACTATTTGATACTCGAAAAAGTCTGAGATTATTGAATATAACCTATTAGGTTACGTTACTTGAAGATAGATGGAATGTAGATTTAATAAAAAAAAACTTTTTATTCGGAATATTTAGAAATTTTGTATAAATTAATAAAGAAAATAAAAATATTACATTATTCAATAAAATAAAAAATGTATTGAAATTGAATTCTTGATAAGATTTCTTTACTTTAGAAATCACCAATTCATATAAAAGAAGAAAAAATATAGAATAGATTTCTATGAAACCATCGAACAAATGACTATTCATGATTCCATAATGGAATCAATTACATATCAGTTCCAAACTAGAGAAATGTTATGGTAAAACTTCGTTTGAAACGATGTGGTAAAAAGCAACGTGCGACTTGACAGACATGATCAGTTGTGGATTTTTACACCCACCATTTTCTATTCTATAGAAATGAAGATGCTCTTGGCTCGACATCCCTTGTTCTGTTCCATTAGAACCCCTTTTTGTTGGGGTTTAATGTCAACAGTATATGATATGATGTAGCTCGAGTAGAAAATATTGATTCATTTCTCAGGGGCAAGGATCTACGGTTAGTACCAATTAATAAGTTGGAACAACTTCGTAAGTATATTTTGATCTAGTAGAAATCGAAAGGATCCAATTCAAGCAAGTTTCAAATAAAAAAGGGAAAATTTGTTGGAATTAGTGAAACTCTTTTTATCAAAAGTGTATCATGCGGGAATCAACCGTTGGTATGATTTTTTGATATAAAGAAATCATAAAAAAGGGCATGTTGCTGTCATTTTGAAATGATTAAAATTCACCGAAGTAATGTCTAAACCCAATGATTCCAGGCAAAGATAAAGTATTTTGGAACAAGGAAATACCGTTTTTCAATTGTCTTGACAACTAGATAAAGAATCCAAATCTATTCGAAATGAGACAAACAAAAAGGGGTTAGAGACCACTCAAAAAATGAAATGCCTAAGGCTTTTCTTTTGAACTATTTCAGAGTTATCCAACTTGAGTTATGAGAATACAAATGATTTTTTTTGATAAAGAGGAATAAAAAAGGATTAAAGAATCCATAGTCTAATTGATTTGATGATGTTATGGATCTATTTTTAACATTCTAATTCTAAATATACATAGATCTAACTTCCAATTTCTCGAGCCGTACGAGGAGAAAACTTCGTATACGTTTCTAGGGGGGGTTATAGTTCATCTACATCTATCCCAATGAGCCCTTTATCGAATCGTTGCAATTGATGTGCGATCTCGAAGAGAAGGAAGAGATCTTCGGAAAGTGGGTTTTTATGATCCGATAAAAAATCAAACCTATTTAAATATCCCCGGTATTCTATATTTTCTTGAAAAAGGCGCTCAACCTACAGAAACCGTTTATGATATTTTAAAGAAGGCTGGGGTTTTTACAGAATTTCATTCTAATCAAATGAAAGTCAATTAATGAAATAAAAAAAAAAAAAAGAGAGAGAGAAGAGGGTGGG